TTGCAACAAAAAAATGGATAAATGCCACTTAGACTTATGGAATTTTATATATAATATAAAAAAAGTGATTCAATTTCTACCATTATTAGAATATTACATACATAGTCCAATCCGATTGGATACCGGAAAAATAAATGAATTCGGGATTTGATCTGTTCGATAAGATAAAGACATAATAATCAAAAAGAAAAGTTCATTTTTTTTGAGCACTTCAATTGTATTCTACGAACTCCATTTTTCAAAAAATGATTCGCTGAGAAGAGAAATATTTTGACTCATTTTTTAGCGGAATTCATAGAATACAATTGAAATGCGTAAGAAAGCTTGCATTTATTAAACATGCGCAGATATAGCTATCTATATATACGTATATATGTCTCTTCCTTTATTTTTTGGTTCTAGTCGGAATAGCACGTGTGCTGTTCGATCAAAATTTCTCTTTTTTTATTCAATCTAGTCAATGACAAATTGACGCACGATACTTTGCTGATAATTCTCTTTCTTATAGGCATTATATAAAGATATGAAACCCGATTAGATCTCTGTGTAATAATTTATGTTCTGGGGTTTACATATACTTGTAATTGCTGTTATAATGGAAATTGAGAAGGCTTTTTTTATTGAAAAGAATCAATACCGATTAGTTATGTATGAATTTTGATTTTTTTATATCATTAGGAAAACACAATTTGAGATTAAAATCTAAGAATCTTTCATAAATTTATAGCCAATAGTTAATGGTTCTAATTTGTCCTGAAGTTTTCCTTTCATGACTTAGAATACACATCTATTTTCAGTCAATAGAAAATAGAGGGAAGATTTTTTTTTATTGTATGTTTTGAGATACTAGAACAATCAATCGAGAAGGCGGATACAAAAAGGAAGGATTTCTTTTAAGCAAGAGATTAAGTAAAACGGGATTTAAGATGCGAGTAAAAAAAATGGGGGAATATTTTCATCTATTTTCTATTGTTTTGGCGGCATGGCCGAGCGGTAAGGCGGGGGACTGCAAATCCTTTTTCCCCAGTTCAAATCCGGGTGTCGCCTGATCAACAAAAGACTCGAAGTCCCTTATTCTGTTTTGTTCTGTTTTTCTGATATAATATAACTCGTCGAATTTTTCCCCAGTATAAGCAAACCGGGGAAAGGGGCTCCTGTCTTGCTACTTGTTTTATTTTAAGCACCCAGGGGTTCCGTGCTATAAAGTGCTTGAAATCCTTGCGTCAAGGATTCGAGGAAAGATTATAGTCGTGGAGGGGGGGTCGGTAAATCTTGATATGATCGCCCTTCCACTACTAATGTAGTGTCTACTGACTGGGTCTTGAATTAGATTGGATAGCTGGCGCGGAATCTAATTAATAGTTGTGAAAAGGACGAAAGATACTTTGTATATAGACTCGTGAGAGTCTCTGAGTGCTCAGGCATTCAATCAATATTAGATTGGATGGATAATCCACTTTTACTTTTTTTATATATGATAAAGTGCAAAAAGAAAATGCGTTCTTTTCGGTAACCCCGAGTCAAGATATAGATATAGGCTGTCTCTCGATTGTGTCTTGAAAGAATCGGGAGAAGGTAAGGATTAGATCAAATATGAAATAGATGTAGGTGAGGTAATATATAATGATCGATCTTGATTCTATATTTTTATGTCCTTTACTTAATCGCGGACAACAAAAGAAGGAATAAGTCTTCTTATTCCTACATGTTAGGAGCATTCCCTTGATCCTTCCAAGGGTGTCACTGTGTATTTTTCTTGTGCTTAATCTTTCCCGATTACACTAGAAAAATCATAGAAGAACTTGTTATAAGAGGATTTTTTAGAGTGTTTCTTCATAAATGGTGTTGGGTCGGAATCTCTTTTTGACTCTGCACTAATGATTTCACTATTATTAGTGAACAATAATGGAATAATTACTTCATATTGATAGAGATAGGGGACATAATTCACATGGATATAGTAAGTCTCGCTTGGGCCGCTTTAATGGTAGTCTTTACATTTTCCCTTTCACTCGTAGTATGGGGAAGAAGTGGACTCTAAGGCTACTAATAATTGAATTGAGGAATCAAACTGTATCAATTATTTTTTTATAGATTGTTTTTGCAAAGCTTTTATTTATTAACATTAACTATAACTATTAAATTCATTATTAACTATTTCTAAATGGAAATCCAAAAATTTTCATTTAGAAATTCTAATAATGGAGTAATGTATTCTATAAATAATCTATATGAAGAATACCCTTTCAATCAAACAAATATTTCAATGATTCCCATCTTCGTATTTCGAAAGTAAAAGGAATATAGATGATAGGAAATTTATTACAACCGAATTCTTCCTACATTTTCTAGTTCGATGAACTAACTCTTAACAGAGTTATATATGGACAATGAGGAGAAGCGGCTCCCTTTTTGATTTGTTTTTATTTCCCTCTTGACTTTACTGTTCAAAGAGAAAAGAAAGTAGTTATTAAGTGGATACAAACTTTCTATGGGAAACAGCATACACATAGTGGTTGTTCAATGAGATACTACGCATAATAAGATCTTGCCTTAGACGAGTCATATATTGCACACTTACTTAACACCGGCGGGGTTTACTCCTCCTTTTCAAAATCCTAATAAGTTCCCATAGAAAACTCCTTGGATAATCTGTCAATTATTCAATCAATTACTTATAATTACTTATCTGAAATGCTCAAAAAAAAAGATTACTTGATTTTCTTTTATTAATATATACCCATACTATTTGTACTTCATTGATTTTATTTTTTCGACGGGATTCATATTGAAAAAAATACTAAATCTCGGAAATAGAGCCGTAAGAATAAGAGTTGACTTTTGATTATTTCAGATTAATCGGATTGGAATCAACAAAATAAAATAACTGATAAATGAAATAAAGAAATAGAATTGGGAGGCTATATTACATATATGAAGATATATATTGTAGATTGATCTATATTATATGAAGCCCGAATCTTTATACAGTACAACTTTATACATTACAATAACTAGAATCGATGGTAGAAAGAAAGATATATATCTTTCTTTCTACCATCGATTCTAGTTCGCTCATTTCATTTAAGACGCAAAATTGGAATCCTTTTTATTTCTTCAATCTAAGTAAAGTTTCATTCAAATTAATTACTTTGACTGACTGTTTTTACGTATATTATAAGTAAAAAAGCGGTAGGAACTAGAATGAACAGTGCAGTAGCAATAAATGCGAGAATATTTACTTCCATAATCTCATCGTTTTTTTTTTACTTCGCAATAACTCGGGATTTAATCCCATAGAGCTGATAAATCTTTCCGCCTGTCAATTCAATGAGATGAATTCCATTCCGATGATCTCAAAGCGGATCAATATCATGAATAACAATATCTGAGCTGTCAAATTGACTCATCGTCAAGACTTGAATAGTATAACATAGGAAGATCTTTTATCCATACTGAATCAAAAATGGAAGTCCTGATCCAATCAAGAATTACTTGACTTTATTTATCATTCTTTTCGACTCTTTCTTTTCTATAACCTACCTCCTTCCTTGTACAATTATCTGATGAAGTATCATCTGACCGTCTTTACACTTCCATTAGTTACAAACAAACCCAAACAAACAATAGAAGCGAAATAAGGAAAGAGTTAAGTTCTAAATTCCTTTTTTTAAGGATCTCCTTTTCTTGGAAAACAAAGAAGTGTGATAAAGACGAGTTCCCGGTAAAAAAAATCTAATAGTCCATCAAATTTACTATTTTAGAGTTTCTTCTTTTTTTGAAAATACCCTTCTTTTTTTTAATATCCCTTGGATTCGCATATATCAAAAGTTCAGTATACAATTTGAATGAGATAGATTGTCAAATGAGTAATTGAAGTTACATAAAATCGAAGCTAAAAAAGTATCTCCTTTTTAAAAGTATTCTATCAAAGTAATTATATTCAATTAGTTTTTTTGTATCGTACAAAAAATGAATTCATTTGTGTATGTACTCCCCTAAACATAGGGTATTCTATTACACGAATCGGGAGCAACAGACAAGGACAGACCCCAGTGGTATCTCTTGGAATTCGGAATATGATGCTCTACCAATAATCGTACCAATCCACACACGTCTCTTTCCCATCAATCGGTACTGGTTGAAGTAATGTAAATTCCATATTTAGAAATGTGAAAGGAAAAAAAAATACCCGTTAGGAATGAAATTTTGCTATTTGTCCCCCTTTTTTTAATAGAAACTGGAGAGACAGAAATAGATATATTTTTTTTTCATTGGATATTGGATTTTGATCCGTCGGGACTGACGGGGCTCGAACCCGCAGCTTCCGCCTTGACAGGGCGGTGCTCTGACCAATTGAACTACAATCCCAGAGAAATAAAGTGTACGTCATTCATATTCTTTGATTTCATTCAAATAATTTCTATTTAGATTTTAGATTAGAATCACCCTGTTGTAACGGAGGCACAAGTTATTTATTGATATCCACATCAATATGCACTTTAGTGAGAGCGGCACAGATTACTAGTATTTGGTTATTGCCAAATCGATATCGATTGATAATAAATCTTTCAATAAAAAAAATTATACTTTATCTTTTTGTTTTTTCTTTACTCTTTTCCTCAGATTTTATACTTTACTTCCATATCCTGATATAAATCCAGATCATTAGCAAGATCATAATTTGTGGGAATAAAAAAATAGAAATAGAGCAAATAAATCAAACAAATAAATAGTGGTAGTCATATATCAGAAAATTTCATTTTTTTATTCTGTTGTATTCGGCGGCATTTCTGGAGAACAAATGAATTATATCATTTATTTCATAGTGGATGGGCGAATTATTGGGCCGAGCTGGATTTGAACCAGCGTAGACATATTGCCAACGAATTTACAGTCCGTCCCCATTAGCCGCTCGGGCATCGACCCAGGAAGAATCAATTCTGGGCTTATTGATAATCCATGATCCACTTCCTTTCGTAGTACCCTACCCCCAGGGG